TTCATCGACAATATCTTTCGTTTCGTCCAAGCAGGATCAGAGGTATCCGCTTTATTAGGTAGAATGCCTTCCGCAGTTGGTTATCAACCCACCCTTAGCACAGAAATGGGTTCTTTGCAAGAAAGAATTACTTCTACGAAAAAGGGAGCTATAACTTCAATCCAAGCAGTTTACGTACCTGCGGATGACTTGACTGACCCTGCTCCTGCTACAACATTTGCACATTTAGATGCTACTACCGTACTATCAAGACCATTAGCTGCCAAAGGTATTTATCCAGCAGTGAATCCTTTAGATTCAACGTCAACTATGTTACAACCAAAGATTGTTGGCAAGGAACATTATGAAACTGCGCAAAGAGTTAAGCAAACTTCACAACGTTACAAAGAACTTCAGGACATTATAGCAATTCTCGGATTGGATGAATTATCCGAGGAGGATCGTTTAACTGTAGCAAGAGCACGAAAAATTGAGCGTTTCTTATCACAACCCTTCTTCGTGGCAGAAGTCTTTACTGGTTCTCCAGGAAAATATGTTGGTCTTGCAGAAACTATTAGGGGATTTCAACTGATCCTTTCTGGAGAATTAGACGCTTTGCCCGAGCAAGCTTTTTATTTGGTGGGTAACATCGATGAAGCTACCGCGAAAGCTATCAATTTAGAAGTGAAGTAGAGAGCAATTTGAAGAAATGACCTTAAAACTTTGTGTACTGACTCCTAATCGAATTATTTTGGATTCAGAAGTAAAAGAAATCATTTTATCTACAAATAGTGGTCAAATTGGTGTATTACCAAATCACACTCCTATTGCCACAGCTTTGGATATAGGTCTTTTGAGAATACGCATCAACGACCAATGGTTAAGGGTGGCTCTAATGGGTGGTTTTGCCAGAATTGGAAATAATGAAATCATCATTTTAGGAAATGATGCAGAGATAAGTACTGACATTGATCCGCAAGAAGCTCAAGAAGCTCTTGAAATAGCTGAAGCTAACTTGAGGAAAGCTAAGGGTAAGAGACAACTGATTGAAGCGAATCTAGCTCTTAGACGAGCTAGGACACGAGTAGAGGCTGTTAATGTTATTTCTTAACATTTTATTTAAAAATTAGTCAATACATCAAATAAATCCAAATAAGTTTTATGAAAGTTTTTTTGATACTATCTTCTTGAAATTGAAAAAAATCACTTTGAATCAGATACAAGGAAAAGATCCATTAAGTAGAAAAACTTATTAGATACTAACCCTGGTATCTAATAGGTTCTACCTACTATTGGATTTGAACCAATGACTCCTGCCGTATGAAAGCAATACTCTAACCACTGAGTTAAGTAGGTAATTCAAAACAAAAAAGAAAATTCTATCACTTTTCTAATTCTAATTATAGAAAGAATATTCTTTCTAAGCAATACCAATCTATTAACAGTAAATAGATCAGAGATTTATCATATGGATTAGGATATGGATTAGGCTTGACAAAAAAGATTTTTTGTATTAAGATTTTTTGTACAAGGGCTATAGCTCAGTTGGTAGAGCGCCTCGTTTACACGTGCGCCAATGTTTTTCAAAGAAGCATGCAATGAACATGATTAGTCTTATTCAAAAATCAATGTCTTACTCCATATATTGAAAATAAGGGAGAACAATAGCCTGACAAATAGTCGGTTTAGTATGATTTTGATGTGATTTTCGATACAAAATCTAATAAAACCACTCATTGATTTGTTAATTGATAAGGTTAATAGCTAAATCTATTCAATGCTAGGCATAATGAGTATAAGGATCTCAAAAAAACTCTTTTCGTCCTATGAACTTTAAGGTGTATAAAGTCTCATATTCGACTCTTACATACAGCGGAACGATAGAGATTCTATTTATTTCAAATTAGGTGAAATAAGCCGAAGGCAGACCTAAGTCAAGGTAACCCTTCTTTGAAAAACTTTGGTATTGCTCTTAGATCAGGACATAATGAATCAGAGTACATGGAACCATCTTTTTATCTTCATTTTTCCCATAATGAAATAATATGGTGGATTAATTGATTTTCTTTTAGTTAATGAAAGAGCCCAATGCAACAAACTGCATGTTGGGTCTTTGAAACAGTTCGAATCATTTCGATAAGAAATTCAGTTTGATCTCTTTTACCGAGAAGGTCTACGGTTCGAGTCCGTATAGCCCTAATCCATTTCATTTTTCAAGACTTTTTTTGAAAGAGTTTTCAAAATAGAAAGATATGAAAGAAAATATAGAACTCTCTTTCAAAATATCTTAAAAGATATTAAGATAAGAATAGTATCCCAAATAAACTAATTATTTAATAGAGTTTCTTAAATTCTATGTAAATTTTTATATTCTTATATAGTCTTTTACTATGTAATTTTTTTGTAATTTTTTAATTAAGATATTTTTGTATTTATTCTATCTTATGGAATAAAAGATAGAACTTTTCAAATGGAATAAAAGATAGAACTATAAAAACTTATGAAATAAAAGTATAGAACTATAAAAAAAAAAAGAGAAGGTGAAACCAAAGGAGAGAAAAATTTCTCTTCTGTCTAAGAAGATCTTATGTTTACACCATATCTAACTAAAATGTAAGTTCAAAATGAAATCAGGATTCCTTGAATCAAATAGAATCTTTAAACGAGACATGTCACAAATAAAGTCAATTCATAAAAATATATCCTTCTTTTACTGAACTTCTGGATGAATTAACAATGGCAATTCGAATCAAATAATTCAGTATATTTTCATTTTATACGAAGGAGTACATTTATGTTTCTGCTTCATGAATATGATATTTTCTGGGCATTTCTCATAATATCAAGCCTTTTTCCTATCTTAGCATTTTTGATTTCAGGAGTTTTAGCCCCGATTCGTGAAGGACCTGAAAAGTTTTCTAGTTATGAATCAGGTATAGAACCTATGGGAGATGCTTGGTTACAATTCCGAATTCGTTATTATATGTTTGCTCTTGTTTTTGTTGTTTTTGATGTTGAAACAGTCTTTCTTTTTCCGTGGGCAATGAGCTTCGATGTATTAGGTGTATCTTTATTTATCGAAGCTTTTATTTTCGTTCTTATCCTAATTGGTGGTTCAGTTTACGCATGGCGAAAAGGAGCATTAGAATGGTCTTAACTAAATATTCAGAAAAACGGAAAAAAAAACAAGGACAAAATCCTAATAAGACAGTTATGAATTTGATTGACTTTTCGTTACTTGATCAAACAACCTCCAATTCAGTTATTTCAACTACATCAAATGATCTTTCAAATTGGTCAAGACTTTCCAGTTTATGGCCTCTTTTATATGGTACTAGTTGTTGTTTCATTGAATTTGCTTCATTAATAGGTTCGCGATTTGATTTTGATCGTTATGGATTGGTACCAAGATCAAGTCCTAGGCAAGCGGACCTAATTTTAACAGCTGGCACTGTAACAATGAAAATGGCTCCTTCTTTAGTGCGATTATATGAACAAATGCCTGAACCAAAATACGTCATTGCTATGGGAGCTTGTACTATTACAGGGGGAATGTTCAGTACTGATTCTTATACTACTGTTCGGGGAGTTGATAAGCTAATTCCTGTGGATGTTTATTTACCGGGATGCCCGCCTAAACCAGAGGCAGTTATAGATGCTATAACAAAACTTCGTAAAAAGATATCTCGAGAAATAGTTGAAGATAGAACTAGATCTCAAGAAGAAAATCGATGTTTTACTACTAATCATAAATTTCATGTTCAACGTAGTAATCATACTGGAAATTACGATCAGGGATTTCTAAATCCATCACAATCTCTTTCAGAGATATCTAAAATAAAATCTAAAGATTCAGTATTTTCTTACAGTTAATTAGGTAAGGTTCTTTTTTTCAGAATTAAGAAAGAGCAAGTCAATCTTTACTTTCCAATTTTATGGTAAAATACTTATATACTTATACAAATTTGAGAGAGATCAATAGAATGGAGAAGGATCCTTTGCAAAATTATTTATCTGATTGGCTAGTCAATAATGAATTGGTTCATAGATCTTTAGGCTTTGATTCTCGAGGAATACAAACCTTACAAATAAAGGTCGAGGATTGGGACTCCATTGCTGTTATTTTATATGTATATGGTTACAATTATTTACGCTCTCAGTGTGTTTATGATGTAGCACCAGGGGGGTTTTTAGGTAGCGTATATCATCTTACAAGAATACAATATGATATATATAATCCAGAAGAAGTATGTATAAAAGTATTTGTGTCAAGGAATAATCCTAAAATTCCGTCTGTTTTCTGGATTTGGAGAAGTGCTGATTTTCAAGAACGCGAATCTTATGATATATTGGGAATCTCTTATGATAATCATCCACGCCTTAAACGTATTTTAATGCCTGAAAGTTGGATAGGCTGGCCCTTGCGTAAGGACTATATTACTCCAGATTTCTATGAAATACAAGATGCCCTTTGAATGATAAGAAATTAATGTTCACTTATTATGACATGACTTCAAATTTCATTATTCAAATCAATGAATATTTTGAAATTCTATTTTACATGAAATAAACAAAGTAACTGCTAGATTCTTATTCGCATCAATAGATATAAAAAAGTCTTTAGATTTTTTCATTTGGAGGAGAAAGAAATAGAATATTCATGTATTTTCTATTAACTGAATATTTTAGAATTGCACCTCAGAAAAGAAGGTAAGCAAGAAAGAAACAGAATAAATAAAAAAATAAATATGAAATTCAGGAATAAAAAGAAGGTATCAAATTTTAAAATGCATTCTGTCTATCTATTCTTATCTTAGAACTCTTTATCTCAAACTAAAGAGTTCTTTTTTTAATTTCGATAATAAATATTATTATCTTTTTAATATGATGTTTCTATATATTTATATTCTATAGATATAATAGAATATAGAAAGGATGAAAAAACATTATATGAGAATATATAATATATTCATAATATTAATATTATGAATTAAATAAATAATCGAGTTTATATACTAATCATATATATAGATATATATATGTATATTCTTATTAAATTTTACCCACCCAATTTATTTTTGTCTTGCCGGGAACCAGTTTTGAACTGGTGACACGAGGATTTTCAGTCCTCTGCTCTACCGACTGAGCTATCCCGACTATTTCTTGTGGATCACTCGAGTAGAATACTCGTACCTATACCCTTGTATCTACGTCAATTAAATAAAGGAGCTCAAATAAAATTAAAATAAAAATTTATTCAAAAAAATTGAATAATCAATGTTTAAGATAATGATATGATTGGTAATGATTTCATTATAGAAAAATGATTCTTTGCATATGCTTAGGATCTTTTCATATGCTTATATTTTATTATTTTGCATAATAAATATTTTTTTTTCAGATCTATTTGCGAAATGAGAAAATAGAACGAATTAAAAAGAAAAGATAGTGAATTTTATTTGAATTTTTCATCAAAATAAAAATAAAGAAGAAATATTTTGAAAATCAAATGGGCTTTTTATTGGGGATAGAGGGACTTGAACCCTCATGATTTAAAAAATCGACGGATTTTCCTCTTACTATAAATTTCATTGTTGTCGATATTGACATGTAGAATGGACTCTCTCTTTATTCTCGTTTGATTTATCATCATTTTTTCAATCTAACAAACTCTATAATGAATAAAATAAATAAAATAAATTGATTATTAAAAATTGAGTTTTTTTCTCATTCAATTTCATATTTGAATCAATTCACCATAAATAATTCATAATTTATGGAATTCATCCAAATTCCTGAATTTGCTATTCCATAATCTATGATTTGATTGTTATTATGATTAATAATTTGATTAATTATTATATATACGTACGTCTTTGTTTGGTATAGACGGCTATCCTTTCTCTTACTTCGATAGAGAAATTTTAGTATTGCAACATAATAAATTCTATTCGTTAGAAAAGCTTCCATCGAGTCTCTGCACCTATCTTTAATATTAGATAAGAAATAAAATATTTCTTATATGAAATAAGAAATATTTTATATATTTCTTTTTCTCAAAAAGAAGATTTGGCTCAGGATTGCCCATTTTTAATTCCAGGGTTTCTCTGAATTTGGAAGTTAACACTTAGCAAGTTTCCATACCAAGGCTCAATCCAATGCAAGTCCGTAGCGTCTACCAATTTCGCCATATCCCCTTTTCTTTCTCCTTTTTTTGAGACTAAAATGCAATTTTCATTTTTATCCATTTCTCTCCTATAATTATTATTTCTTTTACATTTATTAATTTTTTTTTTTAGTTTAATTTAGTCAGAAATAATTTTATTAATTAATTATTGATTTTCAACAGTCTAAAGTTCTATCATTGATTATGAAATAATCGAAAGTTCTACATTTATCTTTTTTTTTTCAATTTATTCATTTTTTTTTCAAATGAAACTCAAAAATTGATTGAATCGAATCTCAGATTGTATCTTTATCTATTCTTCTTTATTTTTTTATTTTTTATTAAGACCAATCTTTTCAAATTTTATATAACATATTTTAATATATGTTAGATATAGAATCTTCAGTTGAATTTCATTATATTGAAACATATGATAAACATATCATAGTGAATAAACTATTTACTATTTTTTTCTTGAAAAAGGGGATTTCAAACTAAAAAGCTATGAATTATATAGTTTAACTTACATATGAAAAGAATATCGAAATTCAAAATTCAGATCTGATATTTTTTGAATTTCGACAGTTTTTTTCTTATGTGAGCCCACTTAGCTCAGAGGTTAGAGCATCGCATTTGTAATGCGATGGTCATCGGTTCAACTCCGATAGCGGGCTTTTTTTCTTTTATATAGATTCTCTATAATTGAAAATTTTTCAGTTTTCAAAAAAAAAAAAAAAGAAACAAAAAATCTACGAATTCAACCTAATCCTATTTTAGTGTGGAGATTATATCATGTGTATATATATTCAATATATAAATGAAATAAAAAAATGATATATGTCTTAATTGATACGATTTTGATTACTAAATCTTTCCTTGAGATAGATAAAATATATGAATGAAAAAAAAACAGAACAGAGATATATCTTAGAATTGAAAGAGTTTTGATTCCTTCATTTGAATTCAATTCGAAAAATGGATGCCTTATAGAATATTCTATTTTAGTTACTTCCAGAATCAAAATGAATATGCAATTAATCGTTGCAGCCATAAATTGGGATCAGCTTTTTTATCTGTCTATTCTGATCTTCCTCTTCCAATGAGTGCAAACCTTTTTTTTCGAAAATAGTTAATTCGTTTAAGTTAATAGGACAGGAAAAACCCATTAATAGGAAAAAAATCCATTAATAGAATCAATTCAAAAAAAAATTCTAACAAGATTCCAACAAAGAAAACGTATTTTGTTTCAATTTCAAAGAAAAAGAGAGAAACTTTTTATGCCAACTATTAAAAAATTTCTTAGAAACATAATTACAGCTACGAATCTTGTTGAAAAAATTTGGCGAAGGTTTTCACTTTTTGTTATTGCTTTATCTTATGGCAAAAGTCTGCGAAAACAAGCCTTGTATATCGGAATAAAGATTATTTATGTATGAATTATGGTCCTCATTCTAGACCAAATTCTCAGCGAGACTGCCTGAATTCCAGAAAAAGGCTTGATGATTCATTTGAAGATGAATCAGATTGGGATGAAAATCCATCTTAAGATTAATCAGATTCAAATGAAAACATAAATAAACGATGTTCCCAGATTGCTACTGCTTGTAGCAATCCTGATTTTGAGAAGAATCAAATAAAAAAAATCCGCGACCTAATTGGATTCTTTCTTCTCAAGTCAAATATGGTGATCACGAGATTATTTCAGGTCGAGATATTATCAATTTTCTGATTCTAATTGATAACAAACTTGGTCAATTCAATTGATTCTTCCTATACACTAGGAATCCTTTTTTATAGGATACAAAAGGATTTTTTGGTATCCTAAATATAGGATACTTAAATTGTTGAATTGAAAAAAATGGTTCCTTTTTTGATTTTTTGAAGTCAAATTATATCAGAGGAAAAGAAATTATGAATGTTATATCATGTTCCATTAGAACATATAATGTGTTATTTGAGATATCTGCTGTAGAAGTAGGTCAACATCTCTATTGGCAAATAGGAGGTTTACAAATCCATGGCCAAGTACTTATCACTTCTTGGATTGTAATTGCAATCTTGTTAGTGTCAGTCATCATAGCTGTTCGAAATCCACAAACTATTCCGACTGATGGTCAGAATTTCTTTGAATATATTCTTGAATTTATTCGGGACTTAAGCAAAACTCAGATTGGAGATGAATACGGTCCTTGGGTTCCCTTTATAGGAACTATGTTCTTATTTATTTTCGTTTCTAATTGGTCAGGTGCTCTTTTCCCTTGGAAAATCATAGAGTTACCTCATGGGGAGTTAGCCGCCCCCACGAATGATATAAATACAACGGTTGCTTTAGCTTTACTCACGTCAGTGGCATATTTTTATGCGGGTCTTAGCAAAAAAGGATTGAGTTATTTTGAGAAATATATTAAGCCAACTCCAATCCTTTTACCAATTAATATTCTAGAAGATTTCACAAAACCTTTATCTCTAAGTTTTCGACTTTTTGGAAATATATTAGCTGATGAATTGGTAGTTGTTGTTCTTGTTTCTTTAGTCCCTTTAGTAATTCCTATACCTGTCATGTTGCTTGGATTATTTACAAGCGGTATTCAAGCTCTTATTTTTGCAACCTTAGCAGCAGCTTATATAGGAGAATCCATGGAGGATCATCATTGACTAGTTTTCGTTGAAATAATCTTTTTTTTAGCTTATTTCAATTCCTATATGATTCAAGAAAATCTGCTTGCTGATCGAAATTGAGAATATATTATATAGAATAGAAAAATATAGGAAGATAGAGCACGATTTAAACATAGGAGAGAGAAGGAATGGACGATATTATCGAATTCGAATTTATAAAGGTTACGCTAAAAGTATGAAATTCTTAAAAGTCCAATCATTTTTTTTATGTGTTTTGAAGAATTTTTATGGTAAGTCTCAATATGGACTGTTTTTGGAAAAACTGCATCTCTATGCAATATGAGATGTTCACTAGCTAAATAACACTATGAATATCACTAAGTAATATATATATACTTATTATATATACTTCTTAATATATTTATAGTAATATATATATACTTATTATATATACTTCTTAATATATTTATATATTAAATATGCATTTTATTCCTAAAAAATAGATTAGGATATGAAGTAATCTGTTTGTTCTGTGATTTTATATTCAATAAAAAAAAGATGAACTAAAGGATCTCGAAGGAAGAGTAAAAAGAAACAATTAAATGAAAGAGTGGTTAGAAAGATATAGAAAAATTCAAACTTTATTTTATTATATTAATAAAATTCCATCAGAAATAGAAAAGAAAAAGGAAATATCGAAAAAGTTCTGACAATTAAAAAATATTATTTATTTCAATTCGTAATTTTTAGTTATTTCGGCTAATAGATTTACCTATTATAAAATTAGGTAATAATTCTTTGGTTGATTGTATCATTAACCTTTTCTTTTTTTAGTGCGAGGAACTTATTATGAATCCACTGATTTCTGCCGCTTCTGTTATTGCTGCTGGATTGGCTGTGGGGCTTGCTTCTATTGGGCCTGGGATTGGTCAAGGCACTGCTGCAGGTCAAGCTGTAGAAGGTATTGCGAGACAACCAGAAGCAGAGGGTAAAATACGAGGTACTTTATTGCTTAGTCTAGCTTTTATGGAAGCTTTAACAATTTATGGACTGGTTGTGGCATTAGCGCTTTTATTTGCAAATCCTTTTGTTTAATCCTAGCAATAGGAAAAAAAAGTCACTTAGATTTATATTATATATTCTTTTTGGTATTTTGAAAACTTTCAACTGTGTTTTTTTTTCTTCGAATTATATCAACAATTTTTTCTTTTATTATATCAAGTTATTTGTATTTGTTGAACCTTTATTCCATAAAGGACTAATTTAAGGATGAGGGATTCCCAGATCGGCTCATCTGTACTTAGCTTAGTATATTAGAAACTTTTTTCCTATTTCTTTCTTTATTTAGGAAAAATCTCAAGGGATGAGAGATACTTCATAATTCAAATGAGTTAAGTTAATCTTAAATAAGATTAAGATATTCCCCCAAAAAAAGAAATTGATCAAAAAAGGATAAGTGAAGTGATAGAAAAAGAACCTTTTTCTTTGTTAGCCCTATCTATAAGAGGAGAACATATGAAAAATGTAACCGATTCTTTCGTTTTCTTAGGTCACTGGTCATTAGCCGGGACTTTCGGGTTTAATACTGATATTTTAGCAACAAATCTAATAAATCTAATTGTAGTGATTGGTATATTGATTTTTTTTGGAAAGGGAGTGTGTGCGAGTTGTTTATTTCGAGAAAAAGTTGGATTCATCCGGCTTCACTTCCTTTTATTTTTGGAAAAGGGTGTATGATCTCGACGAATTACTTCTGAATAAATTCAGAAATCATATGTAAGAACTATAGCATTTCGTTATTTATTGGTGAAATAACTTTGATTCTCTATCAAAACCAATCAAAATAATTTGAGATCTTTAACATGGTTAAAGCTAAACTGCTTGAAGTACAGGCAAAATGGTACTCTTTCTACGACTACATTAGCCACGACTACGTTAGTATCCAAATGGTTTAAAAAAGTATCCAAATGGTTTAAAAATGTATAGTTGAGAATTTTTTTGATATAGAACACTCATATCGATAAAAAAATTTGAACCATTTACTGGAAAGAAAAGAGGTCAACACCTTGTTTTTTATCCAATGCCGAAATGAGGACCTACTGTAATAAAAAAAAAGAGAGATTTTTTGGATTTGAAAAAAAAAAAAGAGAAATTTGAATTTTCAATTTGCTTTTTTTATTTATTTAATGAAATCTTTTTGAATTCAAAAAAATAAAGAACAAGCAACTTTGAATAAAGAAAGAAACAATTTTGCTGACAATTATTTATAGATTTTTCTCTGGTCAGAAGAGTCCTTTTCACTAATATATATTCTTCTATTATGGTCTTTTAGAAGTTCTATTATATGTTTGAATATAAACAGAAAAGAGAGGATAGGCTCATTAGATTCAAAAAAGAATATGGGAATATTCATAAATAATTGAGCGGGAGAGCCAAATGAATCGAAAGATTCATGTTTGGTTTGGGAAGAGATCATGAAAGTTTTGAATTTCATAGTAAGATAATCTACTTTCATTAAATGATTTATTAGATAATCGAAAACAGAGGATTTTAAACACTCTTCGTAATTCAGAAGAATTACGTAAAGCAGCCATTGAGCAGCTCGAAAAAGCTCGAGTTCGTTTCCGGAAAGTGGAACTGGAAGCGAATGAGTATCGGATAAATGAATACTCTGATCTAGAACGACAAAAACAAAATATCGTTAAAAAAGGTTCTAATGATTTGGAACGATTCGAAAATAATAAGAAAGAAACCCTTTGTTTTGAACAAGAAAGAGCAATAAATCAAGTCCGACAACGAATTCTGCAACAAGCCTTCCAAAGAGCTCTGGGAACTCTAAAAAGTTCTTTAAATAGTGAATTACATTCTCGTACGATCCGTGCTAATATTGCCATTCTCGGTACCATAGAATGGCAGAAATAATATAACTGATTAGTCCTTCAACTTTAACTTTAGTTTCAAACTTAGTTAGGCACTACCTTTTTTTCTTTGCTTTCTAAAAAGAATAAATAAAGACTTATGGGAACTCTTCGAGCCGACGAAATTAGTAGTATTATCCGTGAACGTATTGAACAATATAATAGAGAAGTCAAGATTATAAATACCGGTAATGTGCTTCAAGTAGGTGATGGTATTGCTCGTATTTATGGTCTTAATGAAGTCATGGCAGGTGAATTAGTAGAATTTGAAGAGGGTACAATAGGTATTGCTCTGAATTTGGAATCAAAAAATGTTGGCGTTGTATTAATGGGTGATGGTTTGATGATAAAAGAGAAAAGTTCTGTAAAAGCAACAGGAAGAATTGCTCAGATACCTGTTAGTGAAGCTTATTTAGGTCGTGTTATAAATGCTTTGGCTCAACCTATTGATGGAAGAGGCCCAATTGTATCTTCTGAATCCCGATTAATTGAATCCCCTGCGCCTGGTATAATTTCGAGGCGTTCTGTATATGAGCCCCTTCAAACAGGGCTTATTGCTATTGATGCAATGATCCCTATAGGACGGGGTCAGCGAGAATTAATTATTGGAGACAGACAGACTGGTAAAACAGCAGTAGCCACAGATACGATTCTCAATCAAAAAGGGCAAAATGTAATATGTATTTATGTAGCTATCGGTCAAAAAGCATCTTCTGTGGCTCAGGTAGTGACTACTTTCCAAGATACAGAGGCCATGGAATACACTATTGTCGTAGCTGAAATGGCGGATTCACCTGCTACATTACAATACCTCGCTC